ATTCATCGATGGTTATTTTCTACCAATCATAAAGATATTGGGACTTTGTATTTTTTATTTGGGCTTTGAGCCGGAATAGTCGGGAGAGGTTTAAGAGCTTTAATTCGAGTAGAGCTCAGTCAACCTGGCAGGTTACTGGGGAACGACCAACTATATAATGTTATTGTAACAGCTCATGCTTTTGTCATGATTTTTTTTATGGTTATACCGGTGATAATTGGGGGGTTCGGGAATTGGCTTGTTCCCTTAATGTTGGGGGTGCCGGATATAGCATTTCCTCGATTAAATAATATGAGATTCTGGCTTTTACCTCCTGCTTTACTTTTATTGCTTATATCTTCTATAGTAGAATCAGGAGCGGGGACGGGGTGAACTGTTTACCCTCCTCTATCTTCTAATATTGCACACGGAGGAGGCTCCGTAGACTTAGCTATTTTTTCTCTTCATCTTGCAGGTGTGTCTTCTATTTTAGGAGCAATTAATTTTATAACAACTATTGCCAACATGCGTAATAGAAAGATTTCTTTCGAGCGTATTAGGATACTTTGTTGGTCAATTTTTATTACAGCCTTACTACTACTACTTTCTCTTCCCGTGTTGGCAGGGGCTATTACTATGCTTTTAACGGATCGAAATCTGAATACCTCTTTTTTTGACCCAGCTGGAGGGGGGGATCCTATTCTTTACCAACATCTATTTTGATTTTTTGGACATCCTGAAGTGTACATTTTAATTTTACCCGGTTTTGGAATTATTTCTCATGTCATTATAAACTATAGAATGAAAGAAGAAGTATTTGGACCACTGGGAATAATTTACGCCATAATTTCTATTGGGCTCTTAGGTTTTATCGTATGAGCGCATCACATATTTGTGGTAGGTATAGATATCGATACTCGAGCTTATTTTACATCTGCTACAATAGTAATTGCTGTGCCTACAGGGGTAAAAATTTTTAGATGGCTTTCTACAATAAACGGAAGGATGCTAAAATTCTCTCCCGCGATGCTTTGAGCTTTAGGTTTTGTTTTTCTTTTTACTTTGGGGGGTCTGACAGGGATTGTATTAGCAAACTCTTCTTTAGATGTTGTTTTACATGATACGTACTATGTAGTAGCTCATTTTCATTATGTTCTTTCAATGGGTGCTGTGTTCGCCATATTTGCTGGATTTATTTATTGGTTTCCTCTGTTTACAGGGATGAGTTTAAACGAAAAGTATGCGAAAGCTCACTTTTATCTTACTTTCGTGGGTGTTAATATGACTTTTTTTCCTCAACATTTCTTAGGTTTAGCGGGAATACCTCGCCGTTATTCTGATTATCCAGATTCTATGGCTTGAGGTAACCTCATCTCTTCTTTCGGTTCTACTATTAGGTTCGTAGGAGTAGTCCTATTTATTTCCATGATGGTAGAAAGTCTTTCAAGAAGACGAAGCCTTGTTTTTTCTTCCGCACCTAGTAGAAGGCTAGAGTGGCTAAATGCTAACGACCACCTTCCTATGGCTCACCATAATTCTGAAGAATGTTTATTTATTTCTCATAGATAAGTGTAAGATATATATTTGATTTAGAATCAAATTACTTGATGTGTCAACTTATACAGAGAAGTAGTAGTATAACATATTACACTTGGTTTCGAACCAAGGAATTTTTTGATAAACTCCTTCTGTTGTAAAGCTAAATCCATCTTTCTTTCTTTTTATTAGGGTTATCACAGTTTCTGTTATATTAGTTTTTAGAAGTTCAAACTGATTTACCGTGTGGTTAAGATTAGAAATATCTTTATTGGGCTTCATCCCCTTGTTTAATTTTAGGAGGCTGTTAGAAACCGAAGGTTTAATTAAGTATTTTATAGTCCAAGCCATAGGCTCAAGAGTTTTCCTAGTAGGAGTAGTGAGAGCCTCTAGAATTATTATCTTAGCGGGATTTTTACTAAAGCTGGGGATATTTCCCTTTTTCTTTTGGGTGCCCTTAGTTATAGCTTCTATAACTTGGCTTGGCTGTTTTGTTGTAAGCACAATTCAAAAACTCCCCGGGATATTGAGCTTATTTAGTCCTCTTTTTACATTAAAAAGGGGGGGGGATAGGTTAATTATTTTGAGTGCTAGCTTATCTGTAATTAGAGGTAGGATTATAGGGTTAAATCAAAGAGACATGCGGAATGTAATAGCTTATTCGTCTATTTCACAAAGATCACACCTTGTTATTTGCCTTTACATAAGATTTACTCTTTTCTTAATTTACACGGCGGTTTATTTTTTTATTTCAGGTATAACTTTCTATACTTTCGACCAAGGCAAATTTTTTAAAACTAAAGATGTCAGGAGAGAAGAAGGTTTCAAAATCAACCTTCTAGTGTTGTGCTTAATGGGGATGCCCCCTCTGCCTATTTTTTACGTAAAAATATTCATGCTGCTGTGCTTAGTGAGAAGATCTTCGGGAATTATAGTAAGCATCATTTTTTTAGCCAGAATAATAATTTCTTCTTTTTTTTACTTATATTTAGTAATAAGAAGAGGAGCGAAGTCTACAACTAAAATTATAATCAAAAGAAACAACCGAATTATATTATTACTATTTTCTGTAAGTATTATTTTAGTTACACAGCTATAATAATTCAGGGTAACAGTATCCAGTCTTAGACTTACTCAGTATTTATGGGGCTAGAATACATTTTATTTGCTGTATGTTCGTGTGTCTTCTTGGTCTTTTCGCTTTTCGAGCCCAATTTGTAAAAATGTTGTTGCTGTTAGAGATAATAATACTAATAATTTTTCTAAGGGTCATTACAATAAAAAATTCTTCGGCCCCCAGTAGCAGTTCATGTTTAAGTTTTGCTTTGTTTATTTTGGTGTTAGGAGCTATCGAAGCTAGTCTTGGATTGAGTATGGCTGTTATAATAACACGCAACTCAAAAGTTGACAGAATGAGGTTTAAGAGAATGTCTATATTTTAATCAGATTTGTTACTATTGTTAGATTAGGTTGTTTGTGAGTAGTTAGTACTATCTTTAACCCCTTGAGATATGTAAGTGCGGTGGTGGGGCCTTTTATAAGGTTTTCTCAGTTTAATTGTTGGATAATTCTTCTGACTCTCTGAGTGTTGGTTTGTATGGTATGTATAAGGTTAAATTATCAAAGAGACAAAAATAAGTTCAAAAAATTTATACTTACAGTAGTTAGTTTGACTATTATTTTAGTGTTCTTTTTTATTACGGATAATTTGCTACTAATATACATAATATTTGAGGCTTCGTTAATCCCCACTTTTTATTTAATTTTATCGTGGGGGTATCAACCCGAGCGACTTCAGGCAGGTGTGTATTTTATGATATACACGATTGTAGCTTCATTACCTTTACTTATATGCATTCTTTTAATAAAAGTTAGTAACTTTAGTCTTTACATGATAGTTTTAGATCTGGTAGAGAGAAAAAATTTTATGCCGCTTTCTGCTTTTAGTACCTTTTGACCTCTATGCATTTTGACGGCCTTCTTAGTTAAGATCCCCATGTGGGGTGTACATATTTGATTACCTAAAGCCCATGTGGAAGCCCCTATTAGAGGTTCTATAATCCTGGCGGGATTGCTTCTAAAAATAGGAGGCTACGGGATGATAAAGATGTTGCCGTTTTGTTTTGGTTTTATTGTTGCCAGATTTGTTAACTCAATTAATTTGTGAGCGGTGGTGATTGTTTCTTTGGTTTGTATGAGTTTAGTAGACATTAAATCGCTCATTGCTTATACTTCTGTAATTCATATGGCGCTAATAACCTTAGCCTTAATAAACTACAGTGAAATTGGGCGATTAGGGGCTATACTAATAATGATTTGTCATGGACTTACCTCACCTATGATATTTAGTTTGGCTTATATCAATTATAAAAATACTCACACACGCAATCTTCTTATACATAAAGGAATCAATTCTAACACCACCCCCCTTGTATTTTTTTGATTTTTGGCTTTAGCCGCAAATATAAGAGCCCCGACATCTTTAAATTTAGTGTCAGAAATCATTATCAGATTTGCTTTGGTTAAAGTCACCCTTATTGCCGCTCTAGTTGTTGGGATTGGAACTATAATGAGAGGTGCATACAATCTTTACCTTTATTCCGCTATACTGGGAGATAATAAAAAAGTTAGAGCGGGGCTACTAAATTCAGAAAAGCTGGTAATAACTATAAAAAGAATCCCTACGTATGGTTTGTTTATGCTAATAAACTCTATATATTAGTGGATGTAAGAGAATTTTGAATTCTCTAAAAGGATGAATAATCCTACGCTAAAAAAAAGAAAAGTAGTATTGAGGGTGATTGTTTACCTTTGTGTGTACTCTGTAGTCATTGGTGTGTACTCTGTAGTCATTTGGTGAGGCTCCGAGGCTCTTGGAATTCTTCCTGTATAAAGATTTCAAATCAATTTTCTGAAGAGCCTATTTCTCTGTGTGCTCGTCTATATATAGTACAGGGAGGAGTGTGAAAATATAAGCTTGAACTAGACAGACTGCTATTTCGAACATAAAATAGGCTATTACCAAGGCTATAAGTAATAGTATCATGGTTGTTCTATGTGAGATAAGAGACCTGTCTGCTTCTGACAGGAGTGTTATAATAATGTGGCCTGTTATAATGTTGGCTGTTAGACGTACAGCCAAGGTGATAGGTCGTACCGTGATTCTTACTGTTTCAATCAAAACTAGAAAAGGGGCCAAAGGAGCGGGGGAACCTCTAGGCACTAAATGTGCTAAAAAAGAAGTAGGTCTGTACATTGCTCTCATTATTGTAATTCTTAATCACAAAGTAAAAGCTAGACCAAAATTAACAATCATGTGTCTTGTTCAGGAAAAAGTATAAGGGGCAAGCCCTACTAAATTGTACATTAGAATTATGCAAAATACGGAGAGGATAAAGGAGAAAGAACCTGGTGCTTTAGAGGCTTTGCTTCGTTTTACTAAATCGTAAACTATTTGTATAATTATTGAGCTAGCTGAACGCAATCTCCTGCTAGCTAAGCCAAACAAGTATAAAGGAGATAGTAGTATAAACACTCATATTGCTTGATGAAAGCCCATAAAAATTATATTTTCGGGATCAAATCTGGAAAAAATGTCCAGTATTCAGATAATCAGATTGTTGATGTTGTTTGTTGTCTGTTATACCAGGTACGCTACCACTAATGCGGTGAGAGAAATAGGCAAGAATGCTTTTCATGTGAGTGATATAAGTTGGTCATAACGTATACGGGGGTAAGTACCTCGCACCCACAAAAAAGAGAAAGCCGCAAGTAAAGTTGCAAGTAAGGGCAGGAGAGGGATGACGTTTCTTATTATTCCTGCGAAAAATATAACCGAAGTTAGAAACCTCATGAACAGGATTCTTCCGTACTCCGCAATAAAAAGAAAAGCAAAGAGAGCTCCTCCATATTCAATATTAAAACCTGAAACTAGCTCGGATTCACCCTCTGCTAAATCAAAAGGAGCTCGATTAGTCTCTGCAAGGCAGGTGATAAATCAAAAGACAAAAATCATAGGTATTACTAGAATTGCAACGGAGCCTTGAGAGATGTGTGCTAAGCTAAATGTTTTCACAGCTGTGCAGATGCAAAGGATAATAATGGCTATGGAAATCTCGTAAGAGATAGTTTGGGCTACTGCTCGTACGGATCCTAGGAGGGCGTATTTTGAGTTTCTGGCTCAACCTGAGATCAGCGTTGCATACACATTGAGCCTTGAGATAGCTAGAAAAAATAAAATTCCTCATTTTAAATTAGATCCGTAGAGAGAATTATATAGGGATCATAAAGTTATTATAATCACTATGGCAAACATAGGCCTATAGGCAAAAAAAGATTTATTAGAGAAAAAAATTTTTACGTATTCTTTGGTGAAGAGCTTTGCAGCGTCTGCCAAAGGTTGAGGGACGCCTTGGAGGCCTACTTTGTTGGGTCCCTTGCGATATTGAATGTAAGATAAGACTTTTCGCTCTAATAGAGTAAAGAATCCAACCCCCAGTAAGACGCACAAGGCCGTGAGGGTTGAAGTAATTAAAGACCTAAAAATTAAGTTATCGCAAGGTCCGCGTTAGGCAAATTTTAAGTCTGCAAGTAAATAACTTTTGTTAACGGAAAAATTCTTCTTAGCTTTTTCAGAGCTAAACCTTAATATAGGATACTAAAAACAATTATCATCATGACGTAAGAACCTCGTGGTGAGATGGGGTGCATCCTGCTGACCCTCACCAGTAAATAGATAAAAACAGAAATAACCACACCACATCGACAAAATGTCAATATCAAGCTGCGGCTTCGAATCCCAGATGGTGTCTAGTCGAAAAATGGGCATAAACATGTCGGAGTAAACATACAGCCAGGAATGCGGTCCCGATTATAACGTGGAGGCCATGAAATCCTGTGGCTACAAAAAAAGTAGAACCATAAACCCCATCGGCTACTGTGAAACTCGTCTCTAGATATTCACCTGCTTGGAGCACTGTGAAGTAGAAACCTAACGCAATTGTTAAGACAAGAGATCATACAGCCTCGGCCCGCGTGCCTGCTAATAGGGCGTGGTGTGCCCAGGTTACGGTGACCCCCGAGGATAACAAAATAATAGTATTTAGTAGGGGGACCCCTCAAGGATTAAGAGAGTTTAAACCTCAAGGGGGTCAATCTTGCCCCATCCTCATGTCAGGAGCCAATCTTCTGTGAAAAAAAGCTCAAAAAAAAGCAAAGAAAAAACACACTTCGGACACAATAAATAAAATTATTCCGATTCGTAGACCTCGCGCCACATAAGTAGTGTGGTAACCTTGGTAGGTAGCTTCTCGTACTACATCTCGCCACCATTGAACCATCGTTATGAGGATAATAATAAATCCAAAAAAAGTTAACATTACTCCGTAACCATGGAATCATAGTGCCAAGCCCGCGGTTAGAAAGAGAGCTCCGAGAGACCCAGTTAGAGGTCAAGGCCTCACTTCAACAAGGTGATAGGGATTTATTAAAAATCTAGATTGGCGTGTCAACATAGTGAGGAGAGAAATTCTCTGAACAACCTTGTAAAAGTATATACGTGTCCTCACGTATTATTAACTCTTTTTTGTAATTATGTAGGTCAAGGCCTCACTTCAACAAGGTGATAGGGATTTATTAAAAATCTAGATTGGCGTGTCAACATAGTGAGGAGAGAAATTCTCTGAACAACCTTGTAAAAGTATATACGTGTCCTCACGTATTATTAACTCTTTTTTGTAATTATGTAGGTAAAATTTTTAATCTTTTTGTTCCTTTCGTAATTAAGAAGATTATAGTAGAAAATAGCGGATAGAAACCGGTCTAGCTCACGCCGACCTAAACTCAGATCGTGTAAGATTTTTATAGCCGAACAGGCTAACCGTACAGAGCTTCTGCACCCTGAGGTTATCTTAGTCCAACATCGAGGTCGCAAGCCTTCTTGTCGATAAGATCTCTCTAAGAAGATTACGCTGTTATCCCTAAGGTAATTTTTTTTTATTCTTTTCAAGGATTTTTTTTTATTACTAAAAAATTTTTGATACAGGAAGTTATTTCCTGTGTTGCCCCAACAAAATTGCAATCAAGTTTTACAACATTTACAATAAAATTCTATAGGGTCTTGTCGTCCTGCTAGTTGCGTAAGATTTTTCACTTACAGATTAAATTCAAGTTTGTTTGATTGAGACAGTTAATTTCCGTTTATACCTTCATACAAGTCCTCAATAAAAAGACAAATTATTACGCTACTTTAATGCTAAGCATCTGTTAAAAATTCACCGAGCAGGCGCAACTGAAAATAAAATCTGCCAGCTATGTTTTTGGTAAACAGTCAGAATTTGATTTTGCCGAGTTCCTTAATCAAACTATATAAAGTAGTAGTTCTTATATACATTTATACTTATACCTCCAGTTTATATATTAACTGTGTTCTTAAAAAATTAAACCTGCTCAAAAGCAGCAAAGAATATAATCTTACTTTAATGTATGTATCCTGCGACGGAGTTTTTCTTATAAACGTTAGTAATACTAAAATAATATGAAGTAGTAGTCTTGCTTGCTTTGATTTTATTAGCTTATCCCAATAAAAATGCATCTATATATATATAGATAGTATTTGTGTACTTTTCAGTTTTAACCAGCTATCAGTATGTGCGAAAGCATTTCACTTCTATAATAAATTCTTCTTTTTTTTTTGCCACAAAAGTTACCTCTTGGGAGATTTAAAATAGCTCACATACTTTCGGGCAGAAATATTATTATAATAATTTAGAGGCTCATGATACACAAGGTATTAATTATATTAACTCAAAAAATTCTATTGCACCTTTTCAGTTCCTTCTATAATTAGTTCTTATTTTTTTACAGAGATAGTTTCGTTTAAGTTAACTTATTTATATGTATACATATTACTAAGCTAATCGAGTCATTCTGTGCTATGGATTATCAGAGTTAGCACATATGAGATTTCATTTTTCCGAGGTTGAAGCTCAGTAGTTTTTATAACTTAAGATGCTGCATCATGCTAAGAGTAAACTGATATCAGCAACTCAAGCTTGACAAGCCTATATTTTTAAAAACTCTTACTCCGACTATCTCCTCAAAAATTTGACTTCTCTGTTGGAAGCAGAGCATGCTTGTTACATTAAAAAGATAGTGAGGCGCACCTTCAGGTACGCCTACTTTGTTACGACTTATCCTACCGCAGCTGGAAGGATTGACGGGCGATTTGTACATGTCGCGGATATATTTTCATAAAACTATCTAAAGTGGTATTACTGCCGAGTACGTTTTCTAGATCTCTTTCAGAGAATTCTTTCCAGTAATCCCAAGATAAAGTAGTCAAGGGAATCCTTTTCATTGGCGACACCTCGATCTGTCTTAGAAGATTTTAATCTATTCGCGTATTACGAAAATATTTCTATATAAACCGAAGACGAAGGTATAAGAGCTGATTTCGAGAAAAGGTGAATTCTACGCGGATTATCGGTTCTTTCCCAGATTCCCCCGGAGGTACCGCGACACTGCCAAACTCTTTGGGTTTTTAACAAGTGTCCTTAATGCCCTGGTAGTATATTTAGGGTTGTTAGTAGTAGGGTACCTAATCCTAGTTCTAAATTCAACTTTCGTGCAACTATAAAGAGGGGTATGTTAGATACCTTCTTGTAGGGTCACGTTAGACTATTCTTAGATCTGTTTCTCCTCGATAGGGTTTCACACAACCAAAAAATTAAGTTGCAGCTTGAAGTGTAACCGCGGATGCTGGCACTTAATTTTCCTCTAACTGTATTTTTTAACTGGTACAAGTTTTTACTATTTGTCCAAGTTTGCATACTGCATTTATAAAGCGGGATTATTGTAAGTACCCTTTTTTTTTATATATTTAACTACATGGCTTGATTGGATTGCTAGAACTTGCATGTACAGTTAAAAATAGCTTAATTGTAAGCCAGAGTAAAACTTTTTTTGTTGGGGGAAAATTCCATTGTTGGGGTATGAACCCACTAGCTTAGATTAGCTTACCTAACATAGATGCAGACACGGGTCTCTTCCAGATTAAAAGGCTGGGAGTCTATATAACTTATGCTATCTTACTGCAAGTTTTATAACTCCTCTAGTATGAAAAACTAGCGTGCTGTACACTATTACAGCCAGACAATCAAGTATTGAATTTTTAACTTCCAAAGCTAATATTTTGATTAAATTATTCTCTGTGTATAGCAGCAATCGGGGAGATATGTTTTCATTGCAAATGAAACCTTTTTTTTTAAAGTACACTACTGGAACATGGGACAGAACAGCATCTAAAAAGAGACTCTATAACGTTGCCTATGATATCGATAATTAGAGTCCGGATAAATTACCCAATAAAGAGTTAGAAGCTCTTTTCTTTCAAGACCCAGAAGGATTTTCGTAGGGGGGCGCCTGCTTTAAAACAGACGACGGCTACGGCGACTAGAGCGAACAATAATAGGAACACCAGTAAAAAATATAGTGTTATTCTTGTATCTAAGAAAGTGTAAGCTAAGTCTAGATCAATCGAAGACTTAGAAGCTGACCTTTGGGGCCGCTCTCTGAGGTATAGAGCTGAAGGAATGCAGACCAGGTATTTTGGTGATCATTTATTTATATAGTTAGGGTTTATTACAAGAACGTAAGAGAACAAGACAAGCATTCCCGTAATATAGATAAGAAAGGTCACTATAGAGTAAATGGGTCCCGAAAAAGACCAAAGATAAAGGATAGAAGAGAGAGAGACAGCAAATAAGATAAGTAGTAGTATGAGAATTCTTTCCAGAAAGGGGACTAAGATGGAAAAAAAAAAAATTATAGCAATAAACATGTGGGAAGCCAAGGCAAATGGTATAGACCACACTCTTGATTAACAATCAAACGCCGGTTGGCTTTCTACCTTTAACGATCTTCGTGTTTGATTTATGAAGGTAAAGCAAGCTATGCTATGCGGCAGGGGTATTAAATACTAAACCATCTATATGGGCTAGGCTGATATCTTAGACAAGTAGTGTTCTACTAGTATTAATTTCAGAGCAGTACAAGCATTTGACTGATTTGGCGTGCCCAAAGAATATTTCCTCCTTTTGAAGTTTTGGTTCTATACTAGGTTTATGTTTAGCAACTCAAATCGCAACGGGATTATTTTTAGCCATATACTATGCTTCAGATGTTAGTCTAGCTTTTGATTCCGTTATTCACATTAGACGAGATGTCCAAAGAGGATGGCTTATCCGAAGGATCCATGCGAATAGAGCGTCTTTTTTTTTCGTTTGCTTATATGCCCATATTGGGCGGGGAGTCTACTATAGATCTTTTACCATGTGAAAGACTTGAGTTAGAGGTGTAACTTTATTCCTCTTGACAATTGTAACAGCTTTTATAGGATACGTGTTACCTTGAGGTCAGATATCTTATTGAGCAGCGACGGTTATTACTAACCTGGTCTCTACAATTCCCTATGTGGGGACTGATGTGGTAGTATGATTGTGGGGAGGATTCTCGGTGAATAACGCCACACTTGTACGATTCTATGCGTTACATTTCCTCATGCCTTTTGTCATTGCAGGATTATCTCTTGTTCATCTGCTTTTTTTACACGAAACAGGGTCAAGTAATCCCCTAGGTGTCAAAAGAAATGATTATATCAAGTTTCATCCTTATTTTACCTACAAAGATCTTACGGGATTTTTATTGTTATGGTTAGTGGTTGGATCTGTAGTCTTTTTTTTTCCCAACATATTTATTGATCCTGAAAATTTTATAAAGGCTAACCCTCTTGTTACCCCTACACACATCCAACCCGAGTGGTACTTTTTGCCTATATACGCTATTTTACGCTCTATTCCTAATAAGTTGGGGGGAGTATTGGGCCTTTTAGGTTCAGTTCTGGTTTTATACACTTTACCTATTACTAAACCCCAATACAGGATGAAAATGTTTTACTCCCAAATTATATTTTGATGGTTTTGTGGAATTTTTGTTGTATTATTGTGGGTTGGCAGTCAACCCGTAGAGTTCCCCTTCGAAAGAATGGGTCAAGTATTCACGGTTCTGTACTTTATATATTTTATAAGGTTATTTATACTTAGGTGCAAGAGAAGCTTTATAGAAGCACTAGTTTTGTAAACTAGAGATGTTATTACCTACAACCCCTTGCTATCATATACAATAACATATTTTTCCAAGAAAGATGCAGACTAGGTATATTTCTTTTATCTAGATTTCATGATTTTAGGTTGGCAGTTATTCTTTTCATTCTTACTTTTGTGGGAGGCCTCACTTACAGAGTTGTCTACAACAACCATATTTCTTCAGACTCGGTGGGGGTTACAATAGAAGTCGTTTGAACAGTGATTCCAATGTTTATTTTGGGTATTTTGGCTTTACCTTCCTTAAAGATTTTATATTTCCTGGAAGAGAGAAATCCTGTGTTTACGTTTAAGGCCTTGGGACATCAATGATACTGAAGTTATGAGGTAAGCGAATTAGAGAGGAGGGGCAGAGGAGTGGCATTTAATTCTTACATGGCAAACAACAAAGAAGAGTACCGACTACTAGATGTTGACGCTCGAATAGTTTTACCCCACTCAAAAGATATCCGAGGTTTAATCAGATCTTCTGATGTTTTACATTGCTGAACCGTACCCTCACTAGGCGTTAAAGCAGATGCAGTTCCAGGTCGGTTAAATCAGCTTTTATTTAATGTTATGCGTCCTAGAATTCTTTATGGTCAATGTTCTGAAATTTGCGGAGCAAATCATAGATTTATGCCCATTGTAGTAGAATGTATAGATTATGATAGATTCCTAGGGTGGCTAAGTGAATAGCAGATGGTTAAGTTAGTTCCTTAATTGCAAATTTAGGCCAGCCCTTGGGCCTTAATCTGTGCCTCATATAAGACCAATAATGTGAAAAATAATTTTTGTCATGGTTTTTATTATATTTGTAAGTTTTTGTTTTAGATGAGAATACTTCTACCCGAGAGTTAATCAGTAATGCAAATTATATTACACCTAATAGTATGCGTCTTTCTCTGTATAGTTTTATATTTAGTGGCCTCTTTGGTAAGTTTTAAGGGACTGTTCTCCCGCAGTAAAGAGAGAGCTTTTGAATGCGGCTTCGATCCGAGAGATTCAAGACGGATTCCTTTTTCTCTACGGTTTTTTTTGTTGGCGGTAATTTTTCTTATTTTCGATATTGAAGTAGTCTTATTAATCCCTCTCCTCTTGGGCATAAAAAGTTACGTTAACAGGTATATAGCCTGTTTCGCGTTTGGGGTGGTGCTAATTTTGGGCTTATTCCACGAATGACGTCTCGGAAGATTGAGGTGAATTAACTAGAAAAATAGTTTAAAAAAAATGACCAATTGTGACTTGGTCGATGGAAGCCTCCTTTTTCTTGTTAAAACAATAAACGTTAGACCCCCCCTGAGAGCCTCAGGTTTATTATGCGGGATGTTACTGGCAATTTTCTCTCTCTTCTGGATTGTGAGAGACACAAGAGCTATTCTAAGATTCAGGTTATTTAAAAGTCTCAGACTAGATATGAAAGGTGAGCTAATTTTCAGTAAAATGGACTTACTTTTTAGTGGTTGTGTGATTCTTATTTCATTAAGAGTAATACTATTTAGATCTACTTATATACAAGGAGATCCAAATCTTAAATACTTTACTATTATGGTTATAATATTTGTAATGTCTATAAACTTCTTGATTTACATTCCTCATATGGTTATACTACTATTAGGATGAGACGGCTTGGGCTTAACCTCTTATCTGCTAGTAGTGTATTACATGAGAGATCAATCTTTGGGTTCAGGTATAATTACAGCGCTATCTAACCGATTGGGAGATGCTCTTATTATCATATCCTTAAGGCTATGTTATTTTAACATAAGGTTTTCTTATCATGCAGTTATTGGAGGAAGATCAATTATTTTTCTCTTGATATGTTTGGCTTCGTTTACTAAAAGAGCTCAAATTCCCTTTTCAGCCTGATTACCGGCGGCAATAGCAGCTCCAACACCTGTTTCAGCACTAGTGCACTCTTCTACATTGGTAACTGCGGGGATTTTTTTATTATGCCGGTTTTACGGAAGCCTGAGAGATTTTTCTTTTTTCAGGGTAATAATTTTTTATTTAGGGGTGATAACCTGTCTTATGGCAAGAATAAGGGCAATTTTTGAGAATGACCTGAAAAAAATTATTGCATTGTCTACTCTTAGTCAGTTAGGGGTGATAATGTTTACTTTAGGTTTAGGTTTTCCTGGCTTATCTTTTTTTCATCTCATTACACACGCTATATTCAAAGCACTTATATTCATTTGTGCCGGAACTGTAATCCATAACCAAGGAGGGGTTCAAGACGTGCGCTTAATGGGCAACATTTGACACAGGATGCCTGGAACATGCAGAGCCTTGGTGGGAGCCAATATAGCCCTTTGCGGTTATCCTTTTATGGCGGGATTTTATTCAAAAGATATAATTATGGAATGTTTTATGAGAGGGAGTTATCCTGTTAGAAGATCAATCTTGTGTTTTCTAAGAGTTTTGTTGACTGGAATTTATACTTCTCGTTTATGTTATTTTCTATTGTGGAAGAGAAGGTCTAACAGCAGTTATATACTACTAACCGATGAGAGAGTAGTTACTTATATTTCTTATTGTATTCTTTTAAGGGGTGCCTTATTTAGAGGTTCTCTAATAATAAGATTTTTTCATCCCTGCTCCAGAGTCTTGATTCTTCCTATAATTATAAAATTAATAACTTTAGGTTTTATTGTATTACTGGGGGTGAGAGTCCAATTATTTATTACCCTTAATATAAAGAGGGGGTTATTTTATTTTATAATTTCTATATGAAATTTAGGCTTAATCTCTAGAAATTTCAGTTTTGAAGTTCTTAGTTCATCAAAAAAAATAATGATAATAGAAAGAAGTTGAGCTGAATTTAGCTTACTGTGAAGAGCCAGCAAAGTAAAAGATTTAACGGTTAAAGGTCAGAATAGTTTAAGAAGGGGGAACCTATATTGAGTGGTATCGGGTATATTTTTTATTTGTGTATTATTATGTTGTAGAACATACAAATAAGCTTTGGACGACTGGGACTGTAAATCCCTAAAAGGTTAATTAACCCCAACGTAAGAATTCATCGATGGTTATTTTCTACCAATCATAAAGATATTGGGACTTTGTATTTTTTATTTGGGCTTTGAGCCGGAATAGTCAGAAAAGCAACGTCTCGGTAACAAGATTAATTTATTGAAAGTTGTTATCAGGGGGTATTTCCAAAAGGTAACCAGTGCGAATACATATCCTATTCCTGGAGATGAGAATGTACTGGTCCGACATATGATTGTTAAGCAGAAAAATTCAAACTGGAACCAGGTGGGTCCGGGTAGCGAGTTCGACCAGAACGTCTTTTTAGAGCACGGTCAGCCATACATCGGCACCGTCTATAACCACATCCAACCTGTAAACAAGAATGCCTTCAGCACTAAGAAGACCATTCGATTGAAATTAGACGGCGTTAGTACTCACTATCAAGCCGTGACGCACGAAGACGGTTCGTTTCAGCAGATGACATCTGCGGCTAACACTGACGTCGCCTCTATGGTAAAACCATTTTCTTACACATTACGCTTTGGTAAGCAAGGTAAAACTTTAGATTATCAAACCGATGGTGCGACCCAACCAACTAATTGGGATTATTTCATGACTAACACAGCACAGCGTGCCGTTGACGGTCAAGCACCCGCTGCCGCTCAAATCGTTTACACCGTGGATTGGTATTTCACCGATGCTTAAAAATAAATGAAAAGTAGATAGTCTATTATTACCTATCTACTTTTTCGCAAAAGGTTAATTAACCCCAACGTAAGA